TATATAGAGTAGGAATTTTCTTATCCCATTCGGAAGGATCTCATCTCATAATTACCCATGACTGTTTATGTCTCTAGCATGACCACTTGATGAAATGTGGAGGGAAGTGGGGTAAATGGCCGATACTACTGGAAGGATTCCGCTTTGGATAATAGGTACTGTAACCGGCATTGTTGTGATTGGTTTACTAGGCATTTTCTTTTATGGGTCATATTCCGGATTGGGTTCATCCCTGTAGTAATTGCATGAGCTGCGGTATAGATATGAAAGCGTAAGAACTCAACGGGACCCTCCTTCCCCCTCGAATTAGAGTACCAAAGAAGGGGGAGGTACCCGTTAAATTCGTAATAATTATAAAAAAATCATTATAATAAGAATAATTATAAATTAGAATAAATAAGAGTATTTTATCGCAGAAAAGAAAACAAAAAGAAAATACAAAAATAGGTAGATCAAATAGCACGAAAACCTCCTATACTAGACTATTAGAAAAAATTCGAGTAGTATATCCTTTTTGTATTCAGCAAATCCAAGTTGAAATTTTTTTATAAGTTCATTGAAGAAGTTCTATTTGTTGTTCAATAAAATTATCTCTCTTTTTTTGTTTGTCCACTACTTTTACTTTGTTCTATCTATTATATGCGTAATAGTCAAACAAAAAAAGTTCGGTTAAATCTCCTGAACCTCCTCTCCTAAAGTAGATTATATTAAAAAATAGAAAATGACGCGTCTTTGACGAGGGCCATCACGAATCATTACTATTTGACATTGACACAAGAAAAGGAATTTTACACACCCTTTTCTTGTGTCGAAGATTAGGAAGGCAAAGAATCCCCCCTAGACTCATTTATTCCCCTAATTTATCTGTGTGTTTTATTCTATGCTTAGTCTAGTGTCTCAATCTAATCGAATTTTTTTCTCGAATAGAAAACCTATTGAATTGATACATTTGATACCATTTTAATCTAATAAGAGTTACATAGTTACATCATTACAATTTGGATTGAAACAAAGTAAAGTTAAAAATTCAAATAGTCTTCTGCACAATATACTATAATATACATAGTATGACTAAGAATGTACTACAACTAACTCCCGGCATCTCGTTGAACAAAAAAACTATAAAAAAAGAGCTTTTGTACTTTTTTCGTGATCATACATAACTAGAAATAAACAAGACTTTTTTTCTTGTTATGAACTTGATCTAGAAATTCATTTCGGATAATTGAACCTTCTCGAACTGTTTCTTTTTAAGAACCAAAAAAATTTGTGCCAAAATAACCGATGCCAAGAAGAACAAAAGGCCTTGGACGCGTAATGGATCTTGAAGTACTATTTCTGTATCTCCCTGACCAAACCCACCCACATTAGGATTACTCGTTAATGCCTGATCGAGTTTGATGGATTCACCCTCTGAAACAAGAAGTTCTGGCCCTGGCGGAATAATATCAACGACTTGCCGCCCATCCGAGGCATCCCCTATGGTTATTTCGTATCCGCCCTTTTCTTTTCGTATTATTTTATTTACGATACCCGCTGCTGTAGCATTATAAACAGTATTGTTACTCTTGCTTCCGTCGGGATAAATTTGACCCCTTCCCCTATTACCGCCTACATATATGGGATATTTTAAAAAATGAGCATCTTTTTGAGTAACAGGGTCCGGTGAAAGAATAGGAAAGGTTATTTCACTATATTTTTGCCCCGGAACAGGGCCGATCACAAGAATATTTTTTTGATTTGGTCGGTAGCTTTGAAAAGAAAGATTGCCTATTTTTTCTTTCATCTCGGGAGAAATACGATCGGTTGGAGCCAACTCAAACCCCTCGGGTAAAATAAGAACAGCTCCTACATTCAAACCCCCCTTCTTGCCATTAGCAAGAACTTGTTTTAGTTGCATATCATAAGGAATTCGAACAACTGCTTCAAATACAGTATCAGGAAGGACCGCTTGGGGAACCTCAATATCCACGGGTTTATTAGCTAAATGACAATTGGCACATACAATACGACCGGTTGCTTCGCGGGGATTTTCATAACCCTGCTGTGCAAAAATGGGATATGCGTTTGAAATGGATGACTGAGTTATTATATATATAATGAGTGATACAGAAATAGATCGAGTAATATATTCTTTTATCCAAGAAAGGGTATTTTTAGTTTGCATGGTACAATTTTTGATCCCGAAAATTTCTACAATAAATTGGGTAGGTCGCTAGTATAGTTCCCTATCCGCGATTCTGCTATTTATTGGACTAATCTTACTGGAATATTGGCGTACCTTCTTGCCTTAGGTGGGTAGAAAGAGTCAGTACGTTTTGGAATGCTTATGCCCCAAGTAACAAACATTCTAATTGAATTAATATCAGTAGACCTTTTTCAGTCATTCATTGAATGATAAATCACTACAAGTGATGGGGATACACGATTTAAATAACGGAAGATCCAATATTTCAAAATTGTATCTAGAATGACTGGAAAAGTGGAAACAAGGCCAGATATAACTTGGTCGTTATGAGAAAATCCAAAATCTTGGTAGATAGAACCAATCAGTAGTTCCCAACCATGAGGTGAATGGAATCCGATACATAAATCGGTTAATAAAAGAATAGAAAATGCTTTTATTGTGTCGCTTAGGTTATAGAGGAATTCCTGAACCCAAGAGTTAAGAGTAATAAGTTCTTTATTACCTATAATAGAATAACCACTTAGAATAACGAAACAGATTATATTGGTCGAGAAGGACAAAATTGTATGGATACAATCTTCATTGTGCAGCTGAATCAATTGAATCGTTTCTTTATGGATTCCTATACGAAACTTTTTTAGATGTGTCTCCGGGTATTCCTTTATCATCTCGTCCAACAGTAGGAGCTCCTCTAATTCTAGGAATTTTTCCAGAAGACTCTTTTCTGGAATATCATTCAAAAGAGTTTCGAATTGCTTGGTATTCCACAAATTAGTAACCCAAGATTCCAGACTTTTATTAAATGCTAGAAAGCTCCACCAGGGTAAACAGACTGTAGATACAAAAAATAGAAGGGGAATAAATGCTTTCTTTTTTGCCATTTTTTATAAAATTTCAATTTAATAAAGTGGCCTCATTCGTCGCCTCTACGCGATCTAATATTGAAATTTTCTTTTTCATTTCACTAAAATGAGTTCTATTCCAAGGTAGCGAACCGTTCTCTGTTTTTTATTTGTTATTCGGTAATCGGTAAGTAGTCCTTGATAATTTTAACGAATCTTACAAGAATACAGAAATCGAATAAATAAGAGGAAGAGTCCGCTTCGAATGCAAAAATGCGCAAAAAAGTTTCCAGCTATTTCAATTGGTCAAATTCGAAGCATTTCCTTTCTTTAGGTGAATTCCCGAAAACCCGAAGAGTTAAGGAAGTCAGATTTCGAGACCAAAAAACTCTCCAAATAGTGCAAAAAAATCTGCTGCCTACCATAGCACAAAAAGAATTGAGATAATTTTCTGAATGGGATGATCAAAACAAAAAAGGAGGGGGGTAGCAAAATTTTGAGTTATTCATTAAAGAGAAGAGAACGAAAGGGGGGAGAAAACGAAACATCACGAAATCGAATTTACACAAGCTATTTGTTTCTAGCCTACCAAATAAAAATATGGAAACTAAAAACAAACTTTTTTTCTTTCCAATTTTTGGGGGATGAATCTATCCTTATTTATTTCGATTTGTTACTAATGAATTGCGGCGAGTGGATTTCCATAGGTATAAAACCTCTTTTTTGCAGACAAAAACAACCCCCCTTTTTGGATGTTCCATAGAATATACGTTTGCTTTGACTCGCAGCGAAGGTACGTTCTGACTTAAATTTCTTTAAGTTATGCCATGGAACATTTTTGGATTGTAGAGTTTTCTACCTCCAGTCGAGAATCAGAAAACGTTCATTGTTCGATTCATTTCAAAAAACTTCAATCGGTACGCGCAAGAAATAGGCCAATTCAGCAGCTTTTTGTTCCATTTCTCGTGGAGTCAAATTCTCATCAGTACGAGTCAAAGGAATGGCCCCCTGGCCTCTGATTTCTAGATAAAGGACACGACGAGGGGAAATGCCCTCTTTAAGTTCAATTCTGATAGATTGAATATCATTTATAAGGAAGCGGAGGGAGATTCGACGATTTTTTCCCGGAAATCCCCAACGAAAAATACACACTATTCCTTCTTTTTTATCGAATAGATCATAACCACTACCTACATTCCACGAAATTGTGCACCATAAATAGCCACTAATAAAGAGACCTGCGATCCCATAGAAAGACATCACGATCCCCTGTGGGAAAAAAATTATTTGTTGAGAGGGAAATAAAGATATTAAATTCCTACCAAGATAGCTGGAAGTTCCAACTAATAAAAATCCTAATGAACCTAAAAAAAGTATAAAAGCCCAGCAGAAATTACTTATTTTTCGAGATCCCTTTATAAGTTCTATCCATATACGTTCTGATCGCCAATTCATACTAATCTAGTTGCATTTAATTTGACTTAATTGAATTGATAGAATAACCAAAATGAATTTAACTTGTACTTTACTTAACGACTTAACTAATGCTATTTTGTTTCTGAAGTAACTCTCATCAACTAGCACTATTCTAATGTGACTCTGCCGGGGTAATTCATAAAAAACGTTCGATCGAAAAGGAAAATAAGAATGTCCCACCCCGCCCTAGATATCTACAAGCATTGACTTTCTCTTTCAAAAACGGAACTGACCCGTCCTGATCTATTAATTTTAAAAAGTGAAAAAGAATTTACCCCTATAGCAAGCAAGTTTCGCACGTATTGCACTTGTGTTTGAAAGAAATCATGCATTCTACCATATTTCACTTTCCAAGAAAAAAATAGATATCTGGGTTATGATTCAATCAAGTCTAAGTCTTGAAAAAATTCGATTTTGCCTCACCATTCAGCCTAAACAATCTTGTTTTTTTGAACATGAAGAAATAAAGTAGCCATTGCAATTGCCGGAAATACTAAGCCTACCAAAGGCACAAAAAAAGAGGGAAAGTTTATATCTGTCATAGAATGGGTACCTCGATTTACTATATTGTACCTGTTTGTTATATTGTTCTAAAATAATATTAACTTAATTAGAATTCTAATTCTATATAATTATACTAATTATATCTAAGTGAGTATATATTAAGTTCAAGAAATGTAGAACGAATTAAATGAACTTAATTAGCTTTCTCCACAAAAATATATGTTTTAGAATCGACTTTTTTATTCTTCATCTTTTCTTCTTCTTTTGCTCTTATCTTTTAATTCAATATCAATAAAGAAAGAATTGCTTACAAAGTTCCGAAAGATTCGTTAGAATCTGATCCAAGAGATATTCTTTTGTTAGTCAAAACGGAGAGTCTCTGAGAAAAATCCGGCAATAAATATATTAAAATGCAAAAGGCCATTTTTTTAGAATTTTTCAGATGTAAGAAAGGAAGATAAAATTCGTTTTATTTGCCAACTTTTTTATTTACAGAGGTAAGAGTGTTGATAGAATAGAGGTTCTCTGATTACTAACCAGGAATGGAATATGAAGTCAAATAAAAAAAACAATTTATCTGCAACTTTGCATTAGCTATATTATAGAGAGTTATTATAGTTATAGAAATTAAATTAGTATGGCAACCACGAAAACTCGATTTCCATTATTCTATTATGATTGATTCTTTATCATATTATTTTTGCTTTGATTAATTACGATAACTAACTACTTTTTTTGTCACAAATAAAAAAATTGACCTTACTGTTCGATCGAATTTTGATTCAAAGGAAAGAAAGCGTGCAACTGAAATAACTCACTTAGAACGCCTTTTAAAAGATTACGTGGTACAATTAGATCAAATAAACCCTTATCGAATAAATATTCAGCTTCTTGTGAACCGTCAGGTACTGTCGTATTCAATGTTTCTTCAATTACTCTTTTACCTGCAAATGCAATGTAGGCGTTGGGTTCAGAAATAATGATATCTCCCAACATACCAAAACTAGCTGTCACCCCGCCAGTAGTAGGGGATGTAAGAATTGATACATAGAATAACTTTTTATTCGATTGATAATCAAATAAAGCTGACGAAATTTTAGCCATTTGCATCAGGCTCAAACTTCCTTCTTGCATGCGTGCCCCACCGGAAGCACACATTATAATAAGGGGTAGGTTTTGATTAGTAGCATACTCAATCAAACGAGTGATTTTCTCTCCGACTACAGATCCCATACTACCTCCCATAAACCGAAAATCCATAACCCCTATTGCTACAGGAATGCTATTTAGTTGACCTATACCTGTTTGAACGGCTTCGGTTAACCCTGTCTCTTTTTGATAAGAATTAATACGTTCTTTATAGGGTTCCTCCTCCGAATGAAATTCAATAGGATCCGTTGAGACCATGTCTTCATCCATAGGATCCCAAGTACCCGGATCAATCAAGAGTTCGATTCTCTCGGAACTACTCATTTTCAAATGATATCCGCATTCATCACAAATGTTCATTTTTGATTTCAACAATTTCTTATAATTTAATTCATAACAATTTTCACATTGAATCCATAAATTCCTGTATTTTTTAGTGACCTCAAGATTCTTATCCCTACCATTTGTCTTAGTGGTAGTCTGACTTTCATCAAAAATGTAATTATCACTGTAATTATCACTATCACTTAAACCAGAATTCTCAATACGCATTTGAGAATGAAGATAACTGTCAATACAACTATTAATGTGATTATTCAAACTAGATTTAGTATCGTACATGGAAAGATCATAATGAGTATCGTCATTTTTCGACCCATTCCCATAACTAGAATTCCAATAATTAGACATTTGGAGTGAACTCAAAAAAGAATGATCATTTTTAATCTCAACAATCTTTTTTTCAATATTAAAAAAAATGGAAAAAGTTTCCCCCTTATTATCCCTAACTAAAAAAGTGTCATCAGAGATGAAATTCCGAATGCCCTTGATACCGAATAAGAGATCAAAATTGATGTAACTAGAACCATTACTCCGAATGTTTTTTTCTCTAGAATTTGGACTCATATTTTCACTGCTACTGGTATTGTCAAGAGGATCAAGATTGCTCATTGATTGACTTAGCCCCCACTGTTTGAACTCCGCAGCCAACATCGAATTAAACCACCATTTTTTCATAGAGCTTTCTTGCCCCCTATTTGCATGAAAAAAAAAAGATGAATAGTCATTCGATGAAAAGTCATTTGAAATTTTAATTTACTAAAAAAAAGCACTCGGATTGTTAACGAAAAATGAGCGAAAACTAAAAGATTCTCTTTTGTAAGAATCCGTGTATCCCTCCACTCTCTCTATATGATAGAACTTTGTTTTACAGTTGTACTAGAAAAAACGAAAGAAAAGGACAATATACAGGATGGGTAAAAGGGGCTCTTATACTTAACTCGTTATCCGTGGTCCTAAGCTATAAGCTATGGGATATATAAGAATACACCAATCCTAGAG